TACTGTTGCTTTAGCTTTACTCACGTCAGTAGCCTATTTCTATGCGGGTCTTACAAAAAAAGGATTAGGTTATTTTGGTAAATACATTCAACCAACTCCAATTCTTTTACCCATTAACATCTTAGAAGATTTCACAAAACCTCTATCACTTAGTTTTCGACTTTTCGGAAATATATTAGCGGATGAATTAGTAGTTGTTGTTCTTGTTTCTTTAGTCCCCTTAGTGGTTCCTATACCTGTCATGTTCCTTGGATTATTTACAAGTGGTATTCAGGCTCTTATTTTTGCAACCTTAGCTGCAGCTTATATAGGCGAATCCATGGAGGGTCATCATTGATTAGTCATAGGAAGAGTCCTTTTTAGCTTAGATCAAGGCAATATATGTGTGGCTCAAGATACTCTTTCTATTCTATCAAGATAATCTATTTGTATTCTCTAAATATACAAATACAGTTTACGGTAATAGAAAAAAAGATATTCGAAAAGTGAAGTTAAAAAAAAAAGAAATTAGTAGAGAGGGGTTGCGCCAGGTATGTGGAATCTAAAAGTTAACTATTGTAGATTAGATGTTTCGAAGAATGATTAGAAAATCCGATTGAATTTAAGATAGAATAGTCGGTTTACGTTATGGAAGAAACATATGTATATTTGATAGTAGATATTGACAAGTTATATATGAAGTAATATTGCATTTGCCCTACTTGAGATAGGGATGCCAACCGAAGTCCTTCCATTTCGTTTTTGACTGTGAATTGAATGAATAAACAGATAAAATAAAGAAAAAGATCGAAGACTGATTAGAAAAAGGAAATGGAAAAAACTTAAGTTGTCTTAAGTTGTATTGATTGAGAAAGACTTTCCAAATAGGAACTAAAAAAGATGAAGTCTTTCTAATGATTCAATAATATTATTATTTCTTTTCTATTTCAATTCGGAGTTTTTAGTTATTTCGACTGGATGAATATTAGTAAGGGAATAATTAAGTCATAATTCATTGGTTGATTGTATCATTAACCATTTATTTTTTTGTGTGTGAGGAACTTATCATGAATCCACTGATTTCTGCCGCTTCCGTTATTGCTGCTGGATTGGCTGTAGGGCTTGCTTCTATTGGACCTGGAGTTGGTCAAGGTACTGCTGCGGGCCAAGCTGTAGAAGGTATTGCGAGACAGCCCGAGGCAGAGGGAAAAATACGAGGTACTTTATTGCTTAGTTTAGCTTTTATGGAAGCTTTAACAATTTATGGATTGGTTGTAGCATTAGCGCTTTTATTTGCGAATCCTTTTGTTTAATCCGAGAAAAGAAATATGAGAAATACGTATTTCTTTTATGGTCTTGGACTTGCAGGTTGCTTTTTCACATTATATCAAAATATCGCCCCTACACAATTACTTATGCGTTTTCGTTGAGAAAATAAACCATGGGAAGGACTGATTTGAGGATGAGGAATTAGTGTTACCCACTCACTTTCTTCCTTCCTTCCCCTTCTTCGTCCAAAGTAGAAGTGTTGCAACAAAGGAGGTATTTTGCAATTCACACGAAACCTAGTACCTAATTCGATTCTAAATAATTCTATTCCAATAAGTATTATTCTTATTGGGAATCTCAATTGAAAAAAGAAAATTAATTGGGAAGAAGTAGCAAAGGGGTGAAGTAATACAACGATTTTTTTAGTTTATCTTATAATATAAGAAATATAAGAGGAGATCATATGAAAAATGTAACCGATTCTTTCGTTTTCTTGGGTCACTGGCCATCCGCCGGGAGTTTCGGGCTTAATACCGATATTTTAGCAACAAATCTAATAAATCTCAGTGTAGTGATTGGTGTATTGATCTTTTTTGGAAAGGGAGTGTGTGCGGGTTGTTTATTTCAAGAATAGGTTGGATTCAACCAGCTGTACCTCTTTTTTTCTTTATAACTAATAACTAAAGGTGCATCATTTCGCGAATTACTTCTGAATAAATAAAGAAATCATATGTAAGAACCGTAGCATTTCGCAATTTGTTGGTAAATATACTTTGATTTTCTATCAACCAATAATGTGGGACCATTAACATGGTTAAAGCTAAACCGTTTGAAGTCCAGGCGCAGCATGGTATTCTTTCTACCACTATGTTAATACCGAGACGGTTTAAAATAACAAAAACGAATAGTTAGAAATTTTTCGATATAGAACACTCATGTCGATAAAATGGTTTGAATCCTTTATTTATTGTTATGTTCATCCTTTCTTTTTATTAATATTCTTTCTTTCATATTCTATAGTAAATAAATGTCAAACGCTGAGTCGATGACCTACGTATAAAGTAACAAAAATTTTTGGATTTGAAGAAAAAAAACAACTTTGCTGGCAATTACTTATTTTTTGTTTGGTCAGAAGAGTCCTCCGAATATTCTGGTCTTGATTAGTGATCCGTTTCGATTTATTTTGGAATGGAACAGAGAAGAGAGGATAGGTTCATTACATTCAAAAAAGATATGGAAATTTATGATAAAC